TTGAGCGTTTCTTATCACAACCCTTTTTTGTAGCAGAAGTATTTACCGGTTCTCCAGGAAAATATGTTGGTCTAGCAGAAACCATTAGAGGGTTTCAATTGATCCTTTCCGGAGAATTAGATGGTCTTCCTGAACAGGCCTTTTATTTGGTAGGTAATATCGATGAAGCTACCGCGAAGGCTATGAACTTAGAAATGGAGAGCAATTTGAAGAAATGACTTTAAATCTTTGTGTACTGACCCCTAATCGAATTGTTTGGGATTCAGAAGTGAAAGAAATCATTTTATCTACTAATAGTGGTCAAATTGGCGTATTACCAAATCATGCCCCTATTGCTACAGCTGTAGATATAGGGATTTTGAGAATACGCTTTAACGACCAATGGTTAACGATGGCTCTAATGGGTGGTTTTGCTAGAATAGGCAATAATGAGATCACTGTTTTGGTAAATGATGCGGAAAAGGGGAGTGACATTGATCCACAAGAGGCTCAGCAAACTCTTGAAATAGCCGAAGCTAATTTGAGAAAAGCTGAAGGAAAGAGACAAATAATTGAGGCAAATCTAGCTCTCCGACGAGCGAGGACAAGACTAGAGGCTGTCAATGTGATTTCCTAACTAGTTGGTGCGTTCGAATAATCAAAAGAAGTTCTGTTTCGAAGCCTATTTCTTTTTTGATAGGATTCTGTCGAGTCAATCCAATCAAGCAGAATCCTATTTTGCTACAACGAAATGAAAAAAAAAGAATAAAAAAGATAGAAAATCAATAAAAAAAAAAGAGGGTCGGTCAAAAAACTTATTAGGTACCATTAACTCCAGTATCTAATAAGTTCTACCTACTATTGGATTTGAACCAATGACTCCCGCCGTATGAAAGCAATACTCTAACCACTGAGTTAAGTAGGTCATTTATCATCCCAAAGATAACCAAATGGAACCCATGCCATCGATGGATTATAAATATCATATTACTTATGAGCAATACTAATACAAGCAATACCACTCAAAAATGGAGGATGTTGCATCATAGAATATTCATCTTGACAAGAAATTATCTACATGATAAAATATGTATCACAAGCACTAAGGGCTATAGCTCAGTTGGTAGAGCACCTCGTTTACACGCGCGCCAATGTTTTTCAGGGGGGTCCATCATACAACCAAAAAAATGCATCTTATTGAGAAATCGATGTCTTACTCCATAACTGTGAGAGAACAGTAGCCTGACAAAAGGTTCGGTCCGATTTGGTGCCCCTTTAGGTACCAAACAGACCCCATACATTGATTTGAGATATTGATAAGGTCAATACCAGTCCATTCAATGCTAGGCATAATGAGTATAAGGCCCTCAAAAAATCTCTTTTCGTCCTATGAACTTTAAGGTGTAGGAAGTTTCATATTTTCTTTTTTAAGCCGAACGATAGAGACTTCATTTAACTTAGGTTGATCTAGGCCAGAGGCAGACCTACGTCAAGATAACCCCACCTTTGAAACACTTTGGTAGTGCTCCTGGATCAGAATCCCAAATAATGAATCAGGGCACATGGAGCCATCTCCTTAATCTTATTTTTGAAAATATGGCAGACTGGCTGATATTTCTATCAGTTAATGAAAGAGCCCAATGCAAAAAAAATGCATGTTGGGTCTTTGAAACAGTTCAGATCATTTTGATAATAATAAGTTTGATCTGTTTTACCGAGAAGGTCTACGGTTCGAGTCCGTATAGCCCTAGAGCCCTATAAATAAACTGAAAATAAAATGAAATTTCAAAATACAAAATTGTATAATTTGCATTTCTTCATTATTTTTTGTTGCTTGGAACTGACCGGTTGGATTGGTTCATCGAAATCAAATTATTCCTATAAACTCACTCACGGGAATCATTTAAAGCAGAACAGAAAACTTAAAGAAAAAGGGATCGAATCGATATTTATCCAATCGTGACCAACCTTTCGTCATTAATCTTCGGAGGGAAATTCCATATGAAATTTCCTGTCCACAGTTAAGTTAGTGATACTCCTTTTGTTTGGTATACCTAATCCTAATGAATTAAAGAAGTCAAAATCATGATACGAAGCCGGTTAAAAACTTCAAAGATTAATTCAAATAGATCTAGGGAATGACCTGCTGTATTTGTGGACAAGCCAAAGTTTTTTGAAAAACGAATCTCTTTGGTAAGTTTCATTGTCAACAATGTCAAATAGGCTTTTTCTTCGTATACCTTACCTAGACCTATTGAAGCCCAAAACAAAGGGGATGGTCCTCTTTTTCTGTATTCAATCAAGATAAACCCCTCTAACTAAAGAAATCTAAATAAATAATAATAAATAAATAATAAAATATAAGGAATAGACCAACACTAAGGTATTCGAAATCGAAATACCTATCCATTCTCTTCTCTTACATTTGAATACTTGTTCTATTCTAAATCACTAAGAAAAAAACGACAAACTTCGGATTCTATTCCTAAAAAAAAAATCGAAATCTCTAAAGAATTTCGAA